AAATTCAATTCAGTGGGATCTTTCACTCACATTTTTTTCCATCAAGAACGCTTTATGAAACTTTTTGACCCCCGAATTTGGAGTATCCTACTTTCACGTGATTCGCAGGGTTCAACAAGCAATCGATATTTCATGATCAAAGGTGTAGTACTGCTTGTAGTAGCGGTCCTTATATCTCGTATTAACAATCGAAAGATGGTCGAAAGAAAAAATCTCTATTTGATGGGGCTTTTTCCTATACCTATGAATTCCATTGGACCTGGAAATGAGACATTGGAAGAATCTTTTTGGTCTTCCAATATCAATAGGTTGATTGTTTCGCTCCTGTATCTTCCAAAAGGGAAAAAGCTTTCTGAGAGTTGTTTCATGGATCCGCAAGAAAATACTTGGGTTCTCCCAATAAATCAAAAGTGTATCATGCCTGAATCTAACCGGAGTTCACGGTGGTGGAGGTGGGGGAAGCGGATCGGAAAAAAAAGGGATTCTAGTTGTAAGATATCTAATGAAACCGTAGCAGGAATTGAGATCTCATTCAAAGAGAAAGATAGCAAATATCTGGAGTTTCTTTTTTTATCCTATACGGATGATCCGATCCGCAAGGACCATGATTGGGAATTGTTTGATTGTCTTTCTTCGAGGAAGAAGCGAAACATAATCAACTTGAATTCGGGACAGCTATTCGAAATCTTAGGGAAAGACTTGATTTCTTATCTCATGTCTGCTTTTCGTGAAAAAAGACCAATTGAAGGGGAGGGTTTCTTCAAACAACAAGGAGCTAAGGCAACTATTCAATCAAATGATATTGAGCATGTTTCCCATCTCTTCTCGAGAAACAAGTGGGGTATTTCTTTGCAAAATTGTGCTCAATTTCATATGTGGCAATTCCGCCAAGATCTCTTCGTTAGTTGGGGGAAGAATGAGCACGAATCGGATTTTTTGAGGAACGTATCGAGAGAGAATTTGATTTGGTTAGACAATGTGTGGTTGGATCGGTTTTTTAGCAAGGTACGGAATGTATTGTCAAATATTCAATATGATTCCACAAGATCAAGATCTATTTTCGTTCAAGTAAGGGATTCTAGCCAATTGAAAGGATCTTCTGATCAATCCATAGATCATTTCGATTCCATTAGAAATGAGGATTCAGAATATCCCACATTGATCGATCAAACAGAGATTCAGCAACTAAAAGAAAGATCGATTCTTTGGGATCCTTCCTTTCTTCAAACGGAACGAACAGAGATAGAATCAGATCAATTCCCGAAATGCCTTTTTGGATCTTCCTCAATGTCCCGGCTATTCACGGAACGTGAGAAGCAGATGAATAATCATCTGCTTCCGGAAGAAATCGAAGAATTTCTTGGGAATCCTACAAGATCAATTCGTTCTTTTTTCTCTGACAGATGGTCAGAACTTCATCTGGGTTCGAATCCTATTGAGAGGTCCACCAGAGATCAGAAATTTTTGAAGAAAAAACAAGATGTTTCTTTTGTCCCTTCCAGGCGAGCGGAAAATAAGGAAATGGTTGATATATTCAAGATAATTACGTATTTACAAAATACCGTCTCAATTCATCCTATTTCATTCTTGAACAAAAATCCATTTTTTGATTTATTTCATCTATTCCATGACCGGAACAAAAGGGGATACACGTTACACCACGATTTTGAATCAGAAGAGAGATTTCAAGAAATGGCAGATCTATTCACTCTATCAATAACCGAGCCGGATCTGGTGTATCATAGGAGATTTGCCTTTTCTATTGATTCCTACGGGTTGGATCAAAAAAAATTCTTGAATCAGGTATTCAACTCCAGAGATGAATCGAAAAAGAAATCTTTATTGGTTCTACCTCCTCTTTTTTATGAAGAGAATGAATCTTTTTATCGAAGGATCAGAAAAAAATCGGCCCGGATCTACTGCGGGAATGATTTGGAAGATCCAAAACGAAAAACAGCGGTATTTGCTAGCAACAACATAATGGAGGCAGTCAATCAATATAGATTGATCCGAAATCTGATTCAAATCTATGGGTACATAAGAAATGTATCTAATCGATTCTTTTTAATGAATAGATCCGATCACAACTTCGAATATGGAATTCAAAGGGATCAAATAGGAAATGATACTCTGAATCATATAACTATAATGAAATATACGATCAACCAACATTTATCGAATTTGAAAAAGAGTCAGAAGAAATGGTTTGATCCTCTTATTTCTCGAACCGGGAGATCCATGAATCGGGATCCTGATGTATATAGATACAAATGGTCCAATGGGAGCAAGAATTTCCAGGAACATTTCCTTTCTGAACAGAAGAACCATTTTCAAGTAGTGTTCGATCGGTTACGTATTAATCAATATTCGATTGATTGGTCCGAGGTTATAGACAAACAAGATTTGTCTAAGTCACTTCGTTTCTTTTTGTCCAAGTCACTTCTCTTTTTGTCCAAGTCACTTCTCTTTTTGTCCAAGTCACTTCCCCTTTTCTTTGTGAGTATCGGGAATACCCCCATTCATAGGTCCGAGATCCACATCTATGAATTGAAAGGTCCGAATGATCAACTCCGCAATCAGTTGTTAGAATCAATAGGTGTTCAAATCGTTCATTTGAATAAATTGAAACCCTTCTTATTGGATGATCATGATACTTCCAAAAGACCGAAATCCTTGATCAATGGAGGAACAAGATTACCATTTTGCTTCAAAAAGATACCAAAGTGGGTGATTGACTCATTCCATACTAGAAATAATCGCAGGAAATCCTTTGATAACACGGATTCCTATTTATCAATGATATTCCATGATCGAGACAATTGGCTGAATCCCGTGAAACCATTTCATAGAAGTTCATTGATATCTTCTTTTTATAAAGCAAATCCACTTCGATTCTTGAATAATCCAAATCGCTTCTGGTTCTATTGTAACAAAAGATTCCCTTTTTATGTGGAAAAGACCCGTATCAATAATTATGATCCTACATATGGACAATTCCTCACTATCTTGTTCATTCGCAACAAAATATTTTCTTCGTGCGTCGGTAAAAAAAAACATATTTTTGGGGAGAGAGAGACTATTTTGCCAATCGAGTCACAGGTATCTGACATATTTATACTTAACGATTTTACACAAAGTAGTGACGAAAGGTATAACTTGTACAAATTTTTCCATTTTCCAATTCGATCCGAGCCATTCGTTCGTAGAGCTATTTACTCGATCGCAGACATTTCTACAACACCTCTAACAGAGGAACAAATAGTTAATTTTGAAAGAACTTATTGTCAGCCTCTTTCAGATATGAATCTATCTGATTCAGAAGGGAAGAACTTGCATGAGTATCTCAGTTTCAATTCAAACATGGATTTGATTCACACTCCATGTTCTGAGAAGGATTTCCCATCTGGAAAGAGGAAAAAAAAACGGAGTCTTTCTCTAAAGAAATGCGTTGAGAAAGGGCAGATGTATAGAACCTTTCAACGAGATAGTGCTCTTTTCAATCTCTCAAAATGGAATCTCTTCCAAACATATATGCCATGGTTCCTTACTTCGACAGGGTGGAAATATCTAAATTTCACCACCCTTTTAGAGATTTTTTCAGAACCATTGCCGATACTAAGGATACTAAGTAGCAGGCACAAATTTGTATCCGTTTTGAGAGATATTATGCATGTATCAGATATATCATGGCCAATTCCTCAGAAGATTCTTCCACAATGGACTCTGACTCTGAAAAGTAAGATTTCGAGTCTGATAAGTGAGATTTCGAGTAAGTGTTTCCAGAATCTCCTTCTGTCCGAAGAAACGATTCATCGAAATAATGAGTCACCCGTTCCATTGATATGGACACATCTGAGATTAACAAATGCTCGGGAGTTCCTCTATTCAATCCTTTTCCTTCTTCTTGTTGCTGGATATCTCGTTCGCATACATCTTATCTTTGTTTCCCGAGCCTCTAGTGAGTTACAGACAGAGTTAGAAAAGATCAAATCTTTGATGATTCCATCATACATGATTGAGTTGCGAAAACTTTTGGATAGGTATCCTGCATCTGAATCTGAACTGAATTCTTTCTGGTTAAAGAATCTCTTTCTAGTTGCTCTGGAACAATTAGGAGATTTTATGGAAGAAATACGGGTTTTTGCTTCTGGTGGCAACATGCTATTGGTTGGTGGTTCCGCTTATGGGGTCAAATCAATACGTTCTAAGAAGAAATATTTGAATATCAATCTCATCGATCTCAGAAGTATCATACAAAATCTCATCAATCGAATCGCTTTTTCGAGAAATACGAGACATCTAAGTCGTACAAGTAAAGAGATCTATTCATTGATAAGAAAAATAAAAGGGGTGAACGGTGATTGGATTGATGAGAAAATAGAATCCTGGGTCGCGAACAGTGATTTGGTTGATGATGAAGAAAGAGAATTCTTGGTTCAGTTCTCCACCTTAACGACCGAAAAAGAAAAAAGGATTGATCAAATTCTATTGAGTCTGACTCATAGTGATCATTTATCAAAGAATGACTCTGGTTATCAAATGATTGAACAACCGGGATCAATTTACTTACGATACTTAGTTGACATTCATAAAAAGTATCTAATAAATTATGAGTTCAATAGATCCTGTTTAGCAGAAAGACGGATATTCCTTGCTCATTATCAGACAATCACTTATTCACAAACCCCGTGTGGGGCTAATAGTTTTCATTTCCCATCTCGTGGAAAACCCTTCTCGCTCCGTTTAGCCCTATCCCCTTCTAGGGGTATTTTAGTGATAGGTTCTATAGGAACTGGACGATCCTATTTGGTCAAATACCTAGCGACAAACTCCAATGTTCCTTTCATTACGATATTTCCGAACAACTTTCCGTATTCGTATTACAAGCCTGAAGGTTTTTCTTTTGATGATAGTGATAGTGACGATAGTGATTATCGTGACGATATCGATATTGATGATAGTGACGATATTGATGATGACCTTGATCTTGATACGGAGCT